ACGGACGGGGATTATCAATTTTTTCATTTTCATCGATTAAATAATATTTAAATTGAATTACTTGAAAAGTCTGTTTTAAATTGTCAAGTTGCAAATAGTTATTTACCAAGATCTGATTATGAATTATTAAATGGTAAAATGAATAAACATTCGCAATTAGAAAGGCTGTTCCTAAAGGCCTCGACAAATTCTTAATTGGAATTACAGGATCTTTTGTAATTTGAATTGATTCTTTTATTGCATTATGATTGTGATATTTTACATCATTGAATTTGAATGGACCCATTCGAAAACAATTGGATGATGACAAAATTATCAACGATTGGAATTCCTTATTTCTATTCAACAAGGTATGAATAGTTCTTTTATTTTGATTAAGGGGTTGTTGAATTCTTATTTTGGAATAAATGGAAGAAAACGGATTTATATTGGTGCAATCTGATCCATTATCGGGGAGAAATCCTGAGCCCGGTGGGTCATTCCTTTTTCCACTATATGAAATAGTGGATTTCAGCAAGTCGATTCTTAGGAAATGTCGAATCAAACCATTTGCCCTTATTTCAACAAAAGAAGCACGAGCTTCTTGACTAGAAGAACTTTTTTTGTCTTGGTCCCAATTCAATACTAAACAAGTCCGAACTAATTGAATATTTGTATCAGAAATTCCTCGAATTGGTTTACCATTCCCATAAAGGATATAATTGACAACTCGAAGTTTCACATTATCCCTTTCCTGCAACAGATCCGGGGGGAAAAGCGTTCCTAAAGTTATACCGTCCGTTATTTCATAGGTGACGACAGGACGAACCAAAACAAAATACTTTTTCTTACTAGGTGTGATCCGTTGAACATAGATCCAATTTTTCCATTTTTTGGATTCCTTGGAATTTTGTTTTCCTGTTCCCGGTGGTATCAAAACGCCACTATGTCGGGATATCTTATCTGTCTCTCCAGGAAAATGGATCTCTCCAGAAAATATTTTAAGTTCAATTCTTTTTTTTTTTCTCTCCGCTCGGACCAACCCGCCCACTCGACTTCTTATATTTAAAGTAATTTGTGTATCCACCCCAATGATACTATTGTTCCGTACCATTAGGGAAGAAGATCCAGGTAATATATGCACTTCCTCGGGAATGAAAAAAAAACGATCGACTTTCATTTGGTATTTTGGCCTAAATTCCTTACCTCCTCGATACTCAATCAAATCCTCTTTTTTGACGATTGAATCCGTTTCTATAGTCCCATGTTTAGTAATGCCCGAACTATTTCTTCTGTATCGAGGATCGTCCAAATAAGCAAGAATACTATTTCTACGGAAAACGCCATTGATGGGGATTTCAATCAAGATATCCGAGGGAGGTGTTAATTCGTTCTCGCGTTTTTGTTTTTGAATCGATTGGAGTGGAATGATGAATCTATTGCTTCGCCTCTTTGAGAATAAATCAGAATTCTGGTAGAGAATGGTCGGATCTACGAGATTACAACGACCGCTACCTATAATTCGACCAAAGTCTGAATAATCAGGAACCCTATCTTCTTTTTTATCCGAAAAATTAGAAGTAAATAATTTTTCTCTCGACGGATCATTCGTTCCTGAGAGGTTAGAAATAGAATTTCTCTTGACAGAACAAGAATGCGCATTCATTTGATCTTGATCCTTGTGGATCGAAAGTGAAACTAGACTAGATCTGCGCGGCTCTCCTAATAATATCCATAAATGACTTGTTTTTGGTAATAGATGAACATTTCCATATGTAAATTCGGGTGCATTATACACATCGGTGCTCCAGTGCATTTCTCCGTCTGAGTCAGAATAAATATGTTTTCGAACTTTCTCTTTAAAATTCAAAGTGGATGTTCCTGCGCGAATCTCAGCAATCACTTGTTCTGATTCTACATATTGATCGTTTTGAACTAAAAGAAAACTTTGGGGTGGAATATTTACATTATGTCGACTATCTTCACTTTCAATAGTTACATACAAGTTTATGGAACAGAGAAAGGCGGGATGTCCGTGGCGTGTACGTGTCGGATGAAGCAAATCTTCATTGAATTTTATTTTTCCATTAGAAGGGGCTCGCACGTGTTCTGCAGTACCCCCCGTGAATACTCCGCCGGTATGAAAAGTTCTTAATGTTAATTGAGTACCCGGTTCTCCAATCGATTGGCCCGCAATAATACCTACGGCTTCTCCCAATTCAACCAGGTCGCCATGAGTAGGACTCCGTCCATAACATAATCGACAGATCCAAGATGCACTCCTACAAGTAAAAGGGGTTCGAATAGCTATTGGTTGTGCTCGAAAGGTTATGAATCGATTTACAAGTCCAATCCCAATGTCTTGATTTCTAGTGGCAATGCAGCGTGTGCCCATATATATATCATCGGCTAATACACGACCAATTAATGTTTGGATAAAAATCCTTTCTGGCATCATACCATTCTTAGGACTCACAGAAATACCATGGACCGTGCCACAATCTGTTCGACGTACAACAAT